TTTATCGACTAATAGTGGCCAAATTGGTGTATTACCAAATCACGCACCTATTGCCACGGCTGTAGATATAGGTATTTTGAGAATACGTCTTAACGACCAATGGTTAACAATAGCTCTAATGGGCGGTTTCGCTAGAATAGGCAATAATGAAATAACCATTTTAGTAAATGATGCAGAGAGGGGTAGTGACATTGATCCGCAAGAAGCTCAACAAACTCTTGAAATAGCTGAAGCTAGCTTGAGTAGCGCTGAAGGAAAGAGACAAACAATTGAGGCAAATTTAGCTCTCAGACGAGCTAGGACGCGAGTAGAGGCTATCAATGCAATTTCATAACGAGTTGTTGGTGCGTCCGAATAATAAAAAAAAGTTCTGTTTATTTATACAACATATTTGGATTCTGCCGATTGAATCCAATCAAGTGTAATCAGATTTTGATGCAATGAAAAAAAATGAAATTTCAATAATGAAATAAATAAAAAATAGAATAAATACGAGTAGTGGGGTATGTAAAAGATACAAAATAAATAAAAAAATAAGGTGGGTAGAAATACTTATTAGATACCATTGACTGCGGTCTCTAATAAGTTCTACCTACTATTGGATTTGAACCAATGACTCCTGCCGTATGAAAGCAATACTCTAACCACTGGGTTAAGTAGGTCATTTATCATCATAAAGAGAAACAAAAGGAACCCGCCACACCCATAGATTATAGATGGAATCTTACTTCTAAGCAATACCCATCCTTGGCAGGAAACCGATCAGAGAGCTATCATGTCGGATCATGCAATATTCACCTTGACAAGAAATTATATACATGATAAAATATTTATCACAAACACAAGAACACAAGGGCTGTAGCTCAGTTAGGTAGAGCACCTCGTTTACACGCGCGCCAATGCTTTTTCAGAGGAGTCCATCATGCAATCAACCGAATTTATCTTAGTAAAAAATCGATGTCTTACTCTGTGGATTCGAGGGAACAAGAGAACAATAGCCTGACAAATAGTTGGTTGGTCTAATTGAGGTGCCAATTTCGGTGCCAAAAAGAACCCATCATTGATTTGATAATTGATAAGGTGAATACCCAGCCCATTCAATGCTAGGCATAATGAGGATAAGGACCTCAAAAAAATCTCTTTTCGTCCTATGAACTTGAAGGTGTATGAAGTTTCATATTTGACGCTTTGGGCAGAGCGATAGAGACTCCATTTAACTTAGGTTGATCTAGGCCGAAGGCAGACCTACGTCAAGATAACTCTTTTTTTGAAACACTTTGGTATTGCTACTGAATAAAAAATCAGAGCACGCGGAGCCGTCTCATTATCTTTCTGTTAAGAAAAAAGATGGCGGACTCGCTGATATTTATATCAGTTGATGAAAGAGCCCAATGCAAAAAAAATGCATGTTGGGTCTTTGAAACAGTTCGAATCATTTCGATAATAATAAGTTTGATCTGTTTTACCGAGAAGGTCTACGGTTCGAGTCCGTATAGCCCTAATTTTTCATTAATATTAATTTTAAATGGTAATGAAAAAAAAAATTATTTGTATTTTTTGATTTGTATTTTGTACTATAGTATAGAGTATAGTTTTTTATTTCCTCATTATTATTTTATTTGTTTGTTTGATTTGTTGTTTGTATCTGGCCGGTTGGTTGCTCCGTTGAAATAGAATCATTCCCACATTCTCGCTCACGGGGATCATTCGGAACCTGAAACTAAAAAAAATGCATTTCAATGGAGCCAATCGGCATTTAAAAAATGTTTGGATAAACAAACCCATTCTTTTTCATTCATTTTCGTGGGTGAATTTCATACATACAAATTTTTCCTCTTTTACTACCCATGATCAAAGAGTTGGGGAGGGGATACTCCCTTTCTTTGGTATACCTAAAGAAAGGTAAATTTTTTAAGTAAAAATCGTGACATGAGCCCGGTTAATATACTCAAACAAAATTGCTCAGCATTCAAAATTCCAAATTAGAATTCTACCGATGCTTACTTTATTCAAGAAGATTGGGGATCCATTTGAACTTAGAAGAGTTAGGAATCCCCCGACTTATCGACTTTGTTGCGGAAGAACAACTCCAACTCATTGTTTCAGAGAGAATAGAATGAATTGATCCTAAATACATAATTTGGGTATAGGAACCTATACGTTGTTATATGTAAGGGTTCCTTGCAATTCAAAGCATTGAATCCAATCTATTAGTACAGGGAGAGATTCAATAGAATATAATTAATACTAATTATATTCTATTTATATATAATAGAATTATATATAATAGAAATATTCGATTAATAATTACATACAATATCTTATAATAATACATCACAATAATACATCTTATCTTAATTAATATATATAATTTTTAATATTTAATAGAAGTATAAGAAGTATAAATGATATTTAATAATATTATAATAATTTAATAATATAATATTAACTAACAATATAATAATAGAGAATTTCAAATAGAAATATGACAAATAGAAAT